TATAAGAACTAGTAAAAATGGCAGTGATTTCAATATAAGAAGAAGATCTAATGATTTCGGTATAAAGAAAAAATACAGACATTTATGGGTTCAATGCGAAAATTGTTATGGATTAAATTATAAAAAATTTTTTAGGTCAAAAATGAATATTTGTGAACAGTGTAGATATCATTTGAAAATGAGCAGTTTAGATAGAATCGAACTTTCGATTGATCCGGGGACTTGGGATCCTATGGATGAAGATATGATCTCTATGGACTCCATTGAATTTCATTCAGAGGGGGAACCCTATAGAGATCGTATCGATTCTTATCAAAGAAATACAGGTTTAACTGAAGCTGTTCAAACAGGCATAGGTCAACTAAATAGTATTCCCATAGCAATTGGAGTTATGGATTTTAAGTTCATGGGAGGTAGTATGGGATCCGTAGTAGGCGAGAAAATCACCCGTTTGATCGAGTATGCTACTAATCTATCTTTACCTGTCATTATTGTGTGTGCTTCTGGAGGAGCGCGCATGCAAGAAGGAAGTTTGAGTTTGATGCAAATGGCTAAAATATCTTCCGCTTCATATAATTATCAATCAAATAAAAAATTATTCTATGTATCAATCCTTACATCTCCTACAACCGGTGGAGTAACAGCCAGTTTTGGTATGTTGGGAGATGTCATTGTTTCTGAACCTAATGCCTACGTTGCATTTGCGGGTAAAAGAGTAATTGAACAAACATTGAATAAGACAGTACCCGATGGTTCACAAGCGGCTGAGTATTTATTCCATAAAGGCTTATTTGACCCAATTGTACCACGTAATCCTTTAAAAGGTGTTCTGAGTGAGTTATTTCAGCTCCACGGTTTCTTTCCCTTGAATCAAAATTCAAAAAATTAATAAAGTATAGCACTAAATTCAGTTATTTGTAGCGAACAAGTATTTAGTTCATCGTAATCAAAAAAAAAACTAAAAAGAATGGTGTTTTCTTTGATGACATAAGTTCTACTTGTAATGTAATAAGAGTTAGAAGTTTCGGGTAATTACTTTTTTTTTCCTCCAGATCTATTTTTTTATCCTACCTCTATTCATGATTAGTAATCACGAACCTTCTATCAACAGGATAAAAAAGTGAATTTTTCCCTCCGAGGAATTAGGGAAAAAAAAAAAAAATTATCTGGCCTTCTTACGTATTAATATAGACAATAAAAAAAAATATCGAAATCAAAATAAAAAGAAATAAATATAAAATAGAGAATAGAAGTTATTTCTATATCTATCGATAACCCCCGTTTTTTATTTTACTATGAATCCCCATTTGTTGGATGGATCGAATTAGTTAGAGTCGCAAACTCCTAATAAAATCTTTATAAACTCCTTATTAGATTAGAAAGATAGAAAGAAATAAGGATGGGAGAAGAATATTAAAATATATTAATAAAGCGAATTATCATACATATTCGTGTAGAAAGATGAATAGGTACACTTTTTTTATTTAGTTCTACATTCCTTGCACTTATTAACTACTTATAAATATTAATTTCTAAATATTAATAATTTATTAAATTTAATAAATTATTATATTAATATTATTATTATATATAATATAAATAATATTATTAATATAAATAATATTATTAAATTATATTATAAATATAATACAGTTTATGATATATACTTAGGATAGATATACTTAGGATAGATATACTTATCATATCATAAGATATCTTTCTCTTTCTAATAGATAGAAATATTAAATCGAGGCACCCATTCTATGACAGATCTCAACTTACCCTCTATTTTTGTGCCTTTAGTGGGCCTAGTATTTCCGGCAATTGCAATGGCTTCTTTATCTCTTCATGTCCAAAAAAATAAGATTGTCTAGATCCGATGGGACCAAATCTCATCAATTTATTTCAACACTGGATCATAATACAGATATTTATTTAGTGTAATATGGTACGATATGTGACTCTTTACGAACACAAATGAAAGAACTGTTATGCATGCGGATACATGATATCCGCATAAATGCATGTATATGCAGGTATAGCTGGTTAAATTAAAAATGGATCGGCGAATATTTTATTTAAATGGAAAGTCAATGTATCTAACAAATTACTTCTAACGGTTTACATCAGAATAGTGCTAGTTAATGAAAGTTACTTCGGGATCAAGAAAGTAAAATTCATTTGGGTTATTCTCTCAATTCCAATCGAATGCAACTGGATCTAGTAGAGTATGAATTGGCGATCAGAACATATATGGATAGAACTTATAATGGGGTCTCGAAAAACAAGTAATTTTTTCTGGGCCTGTATCCTTTTTTTAGGTTCACTAGGATTCTTAGTGGTTGGAACTTCCAGTTATCTTGGTAGGAATCTGATATCCGTATTTCCATCTCAGCAAATTATTTTTTTTCCACAAGGGATAGTGATGTCTTTCTATGGGATCGCAGGTCTATTCATTAGCTCCTATTTGTGGTGCACAATTTCATGGAATGTAGGTAGTGGTTATGACCGATTCGATAGAAAAGAAGGAATAGTGTGTATTTTTCGTTGGGGATTTCCTGGAATAAATCGTCGCATCTTCCTTCGCTTACTTATGAGAGATATCCAATCCATCAGAATGGAGGTTAAAGAGGGTCTTTATCCTCGTCGTGTCCTTTATATGGAAATCAGAGGCCAAGGAGCCATTCCCTTGACTCGTACTGATGAGTATTTTACTCCACGAGAAATTGAACAAAAAGCTGCCGAATTGGCCTATTTCTTGCGGGTACCAATTGAAGTATTTTGAAATGAACTGAAGAAAAAATTGAAAAAAAAAACTTGCAAATTTCCTTTTTAATACAACCGTCGACTCTATCTGATATTTCTCTGAAGTACGAGTTCTATAAAAAGGTATTGAACCCATGGATCTATTTCCTATTTTTGTCTAATAATTTAGATCTCGGATCTATAAGGAAAGGAATATAGAAATAGAATAAGGGTCCTTTTAGGATAAAAATGAAAAAAAAAAAGAAAGCCTGGGTCTCCCTCCCATATATTTCATCCATAATATTTTTGCCCTGGTGGGTCTCTCTCTCATTTAATAAATGTCTGGAACCTTGGGTTACTAATTGGTGGAATACCGGGAAATCCGAAACTTTTTTGAATGATATTCAAGAGAAAAACGTTCTAGAAAGATTCATAGAATTGGAAGAACTATTCCTCTTGGATGAAATGATAAAGGAGTACCCGGAGACGCATATACAAAAACTTCGTACAGGAATACACAAGGAAACGATACAATTGGTCAAAACACACAATGAATATCATCTCCATATCATTTTGGATTTCTCGACAAATATAATTTGTTTCGCTATTCTAAGTGGTTATTTTATTCTGGGTAATGAAGAACTTGTCATTCTTAATTCTTGGATTCAGGAATTCCTCTATAACTTAAGTGACACAATAAAAGCTTTTTTGATTCTTTTAGTTACTGATTTATGGATCGGATTTCATTCGACCCATGGTTGGGAACTAATGATTGGTTCGGTCTACAACGATTTTGGATTGGTTCATAACGATCAAATTATATCTAGTCTTGTTTCCACTTTTCCAGTTATTCTAGATACAATTGTGAAATATTGGATCTTCTATTATTTAAATCGTGTATCTCCTTCACTTGTAGTCATTTATCATTCAATGAATGAATGAAGAACTCATTTGATCTCCTGATATCAATCAAATCAGAATCTTTCTTCGTATATAAAGAAAACATTTTAAATCTTACTTAATTCTTTATACTTCTAGTTCTTCAAGGTATTCGTCCTATATTCCAGTACAATTATCCCAGTACAATGACAGACTCGTGTATAGGGAACTATACTAGCTACCTATCTAATTTATTGTAGAAATTCCGGGATCAATGATTGGACATGCAAAATAGAAATACTTTTTCTTGGGTAAAGGAACAGATGACTCAATTGATTTCTATATCGATCATGATATATGTAATAACTCGGGCATCTATTTCAAATGCATATCCCATTTTTGCGCAGCAGGGTTATGAAAACCCACGAGAAGCAACTGGACGAATTGTATGTGCCAATTGCCATTTAGCTAATAAGCCCGTGGATATTGAAGTTCCGCAAGCCGTGCTTCCTGATACTGTATTTGAAGCAGTTGTTCGAATCCCTTATGATATGCAACTGAAACAAGTTCTTGCTAATGGTAAAAAGGGGGCTTTGAATGTAGGGGCTGTTCTTATTTTACCCGAGGGATTCGAATTAGCCCCCCCCGATCGTATTTCTCCCGAGGTGAGAGAAAAGATGGGAAATCTGTCTTTTCAGAGTTATCGTCCCAATAAAAGAAATATTCTTGTGATAGGTCCTGTTCCCGGTCAGAAATATAGTGAAATCGCCTTTCCCATTCTTTCCCCCGACCCTGCTACGAGGAAAGACGTTCACTTCTTAAAATATCCCATATATGTAGGTGGGAACAGAGGAAGGGGTCAGATTTATCCTGATGGGAGCAAGAGTAACAATACAGTCTATAATGCTACATCAGCAGGTATAGTAAGCAGAATAGTACGTAAAGAAAAAGGAGGATATGAAATAACCATAGTTGATGCATCGGATGGATATCAAGTGGTTGATATTATACCTCCAGGACCAGAACTTCTTGTTTCAGAGGGTGAATCCATCAAGCTTGATCAACCATTAACAAGCAATCCCAATGTAGGAGGGTTTGGTCAGGGAGATGCAGAAATAGTGCTTCAAGATCCATTACGTGTCCAAGGCCTTTTGTTCTTCTTGGCATCTGTTATTTTGGCACAAGTTTTTTTGGTTCTTAAAAAGAAACAGTTTGAAAAGGTTCAATTGTATGAAATGAATTTCTAGGTCCAGAAATTCCTTAACATCAAGTTGGTAAAAAGCAACAAATTTTTGTTGATCGATACTTATGTATGATCAAAAAATTCTGTAAACCTTTTTGTTTATACTGTTTTTGTTTTGTTTGTGGGATGCCTG